CGAAAAAAGATCGTAATTTGTCTCTCCCGCACAAACAAATAGTTGTGATTCCCGTGAAAAATGAATAGGGACAAACAAGCAAGAAAGAATTCGAAACAAAATTCCTGGTGGGTAATTCAAACAAATGATGAGGGATTCCTCGAGAAGTTAATAATTAGTCCTCATATTGAATGATTATTAATTATTCAAGGAATAATGGATTTCAAACATACACGAGGAAGGTTATGGGAGCAATACCAGTTATGAATCTCTTATGAACCAGGAGCCGTGTGAAGTAAGAATTTCATGCACGGTTCTGAATGAGCGAAAAGACCGAAAATCTTCTTTTTGACTCTGACTCTCCTACACCAGTCGTTGCTTCTTTTTCTGTTACCTCTAAAGTAGCAGCTCCAGCTTTATTTACGCGACTCTTCGGTATAATTTTTCCATATTTATCTAATGAGTGGCATATCGCTGCGGGGGTATTAGCTACTCTTAGTATGATATTAGGAAATCTAATTGCCGTTACTCAAATAAGTATGAAACGTATGCTAGCTTATCCCTCTATAAGCCAAATTGGATATATTATGATCGGAATACTTGCTGCAGACTCGGAGAACGGTTATGCGAGTATGATAACTTATACGTTTATCTATATACTCATGAATCTGGGAACTTTTGCTCGTATCACTTCATTTGGTTTACGAACTGGAACTGATAATATCAGGGATTACGCGGGATTATATATGAAGGATCCTGTTCTAACATTCTCTCCGGTTCTACGTTCACCATCCCTAGGGGGTATCCCTCCACCATCCGGTTTTTTTGGTAAACTCCATCTCTTTTGGCATGGATGGAAAGCTGGTTCGTACCCATCAGTTCCGGTAGCGCTCGTCACAAGTGTCATTTCCATCTATTACTATCTAAAAATAATTAAATTAATGTTCACTGGGAAGAATGAGAGGAGCAACACATCCGCGATTTATATACAAAATTCATTAGTTTCTCCATCCATTTCAATTTTGAAAAGTTCTATTGAAATAGCTATGATTACTCGCGCGCTAGCATCAATCCCATCGGGTGTATTAATAGATCCCATTATCGGGATCACACGGAATACCTTATTCTAGACTCACTTCAAATTGTGATACGAAATTCATTTCAAGTGATTTGTATCAAAAGCCATTTCTGCTGTCCTAACTAGTCTGTTTCTGCAACTTATGAGATAATTCTATCTTCTTCGGTAGTTGATCCCGACATTCTCCTATCTAGCTTGTACTTGTCTCTTCCCACCCAGAATTACTTGCTAGGAAAATGATCAGTCGTCTATTCCGGAGGAGATATAGGTATTTCCGCGCGACGCGCAGTTAGGGTTGCGCAGTAGCAACCCATGCTGCTACATCTCAGTATTTGGGCAGAAAGAAAATAGTTGTCGGCTCGGAGTAGGGGGCATATGAGGGGGGGGGCGCTCAAGCGAGCCCGATATTTTGAAAAACGACCGCACCGAAGGGATCGACCGCGCCGACGATGCCGAGAGTGTCGATCGTGACGAGGGTGTCGAGGGTGTCGACCCTTTCTATCGATCGGAAATTTGCAGGGACTCCGTAGAAACAGATGGTTTAGCCTGTGGAGACATGACCAAGGAAGAGGCCGAGCAGACCGACATTTTTCTGGGCGAGCACCCGGAGTTATTACAGGAGGGTAAAGACGGGTGGCCAACTTGGGATGAAGAAAAACTGGTAGAGGAAGCGAAGCGGCTGGTAGTGGTCACTCCTTCGAGTATTTCACTTATCCAGACCTTGTATAAACAGTTTGAATGCCTTCCTGCTCCCGGGCTAGCCCTACCCTCCGGGTGGGAGCCGTCCACCACCATGGACGGCACGCCTTACCCGCTGGCAGCCGACCTGGAAGGCTGCGTATCCAGGTTAAAGGAGGTACCTGACGAGAACCGGGAGCTCATCAACCTCCTTAACGAGGTTGGATACGAAGTGGCTCGAGTGTGTTATATGCTATTCCGCCTGTTTCGGAGGGGGGATAGCACACACCACTCCAGAAATATGCCCACCCGTCAACTGTTTGCTACGTCGTACAAGGAAAAAGCCGGGTATCCAAGGCTAATCCCCCACAACGATATTTCCGATACAAGCGCAACCATTGCCAATATAAAGAGGGAATGCAAGCGTGCAATCAAGGAGGTTTTCGACGCCATCTTGGAGCCGTGCGGGCTCGTTCTGGAGGAATTGGATGTGGTGGCGTGCCACACGGATATCTATGTGGGGCTGATGGGGAGGAGAAGGGCCCCGAACACCTGGGAAGCCTACCACTCCCGGTA